AAAAGGGAACTCTTTCGGTAGGATTCCATGTATTATATAGTTTCTTAACATATCAATTGCGGATTATTTAGTCATTGAGATTCACGGGTAATTCCGATTAATATTTAGAGATAGATATTACCTCTCTTTTTCCCTTTCAAATCAAATAAAAAAAAATGATTGAAGTTTCTCTTTTTGGAATTGTCTTGGGTTTAATTCCTATTACCTTAGCTGGATTATTCGTAACTGCATTTTTACAATACAAACGTGGTGATCAGTTGGACTTTTGATTAATTAATATCTCTGGTCTCTTGACTCACCCCTTTTCTTTAATCCACAGAATATCAAATTGAGATAGCTGCTTGCGTTAGGGAAGCCTTTTCAGCGTAATTAATTTAACCTAACAAAAACGGAATCACGCTCTGTAGGACTTGAACCTACGACATTGGGTTTTGGAGACCCACGTTCTACCGAACTGAACTAAGAGCGCTTTCTTATCATAATAAGGTTTCTTTTTTTTTTTAACCCTAATACATCTTACATACATAATCTTTCATTTTTATAGTATGATAAAATGAAAGATTATGTATGTCCAATTTAATCTTAATCGGTCTCAATTGATCCCTTGGTACTGCTCAGAGGAGAAGTCATAGGTAGGGATGACAGGATTTGAACCTGTGACATTTTGTACCCAAAACAAACGCGCTACCAAGCTGCGCTACATCCCTTTCAATTGGTCTACAGTGTCATTGTAGAGAATTCCTGCCCTGTTTTCCATATCATTTTTTTCATTGATATATTCATTTATCTTGCCCTTTCTTCTTTTTGGTCTCCTAGCATATACCACTATACCACATATAATAAAAAAAAAGGAAAATGCATTGTTTTTTGAAATGCTCAAGAAAGGGGCTTTTTTTTTTAAGAAAGGACAAATATTTTCTACGGAATTGTTATCCATTTAGAGATTCTGCGTACAAATACAAGTGGTCCTTAATCCTTAACTGCAACTATCTAGATATCTGATCATATATGTATTAGCCTTATGTATTACAATACAATAAAGAAGAAAGAAGGAGGATTTTCAATGCGAGATCTAAAAACATATTTATCTGTGGCACCAGTACTAAGTACTATATGGTTCGGATCTTTAGCAGGTCTATTGATAGAGATCAATCGTTTATTCCCAGATGCGCTGACATTTCCTTTTTTTTAATTCTAGTTATTGCCGTGGAAGGGTTTGAATAAGATTAGCGATACAATTCTATATCCGAAACTACATCTCACCCCCTTTTTCTCTTTTTTCCCTTTTTAGAATTCCAAGAAGGGATGAAAGAGAAAGAATAAACGTTGATTCAATCGCAACTAAAATAGGGTAATTGAATCAAATTACTAGAGTGAAAAAGGAAAAGGAAATGCCGGTCTAGGGCAAGAGTATCATACAAGATCCTTAACAAAATCTAATACAATTAGATTATAAATATAGTTAATTGTATTACTTATTAATTACTATCTATTGATTTCAACGAAATCTTTTCTAATTTGGTTTCGTTCTAATTTTTTCTTTTTTTGTTTAGCTAAAAAATATAGAAGAGTTGAGTGAATCAAAAATCCAAAGGAGTTTCATGGCCAAGAGTAAAGATGTACGGGTAACGATTATTTTGGAATGTATCAGTTGTGTTCGAAACAGTGTTAATAAAGACTCAAGGGGTATTTCCAGATATATTACACAAAAGAATCGACATAATACACCTAGTCGATTGGAATTGAGAAAATTCTGCCCCTGTTGTTCCAAACATACGACTCATGGGGAGATAAAAAAATAAAAGGAACAGTCAAAATGACATATTATAATATCTAAATATAGATTCTAATCTAAATAAACCCATATATAAACAAACCAAATCCTATATTTTTAATTCGAATTTATTTTAAATCCGACCGAAATAGGATTTCGGGAAAAGGAATAAACAAACCATGGATAAATCCAAGCGACCCTTTCTTAAATCGAAGCGAGCTTTTCGTAGGCGTTTGCCCCCGATCCAATCGGGGGATCGAATTGACTATAGAAACATGAGTTTAATTAGTCGATTTATTAGTGAACAAGGAAAAATATTGTCAAGACGCGTAAATAAATTGACCTTGAAGCAACAACGATTAATTACTATTGCTATAAAACAAGCTCGTATTTTATCTTTGTTACCTTTTCTTAATAACGAGAAACAGTTTGAAAGAACCGAGTCGACTGCTCAAACAATAGGTCTTAGGACTAGAAATAAATAGGTTTAGCTTACTTTTCAATCGAAGCAAAATTCCAATTCGAGCTAAAACTTGATTGGTGTTGTGTTCGAAACATAGGATAATACAGATTTGATTCGTGTGTCATAAGAAAAAAAGCCGCGGGAAAGAAAAAATCATTTTTTATTGAATTCTTTTGTTCATTTTGACAACTTTGTCTTAATCTTATCCTATTTTATACTCTATCTTCCCGGAGTTGATTCTCCGGGGAATTCCAGTCAAATTACTCCAATGGATCCAATATTTCATTGGAAATCATATAAAGACAATTCTTATTTAATATAGCTATTTGTGCAAGTATTTTACGATTTAGAAGCAATTGACTTTTGTACAGATCATTTATTAGTCTACTATAACTACAGGATACTCCTTTCTTGCGAATTACTGCATTTATCCGAGTAATCCATAACCGACGAAAATCTCTCTTTTTCTTATCTCGATCACGATGAGCCGAAATTAAAGCTCGTATTTTCTGTTGAGTAATAGTTCGAGTAAGTCTTGAATGAGCCCCTCGAAAACTTGATGCAAATAAACGAATTTTGTTTCTACGTCTCCGAGCTATATATCCTCGTCTAATTCTAGTCATTGAATAAATGAAACTTTGATGAATAACTAATTGAGTTGCTGGCTCTCAGTTATTCTTTTTCCCCTTACTGATTTAGTTATAACAAAACGGATTCTTCGGATATATAAAATCAAAATTCCAATGACTTTTGCTACTATAACCTTCCCAACCACAATTTTTTCTTATTTCGAAGTGAACTGTCTAAAAATAAGAAATTCATTGATATCTAGTATCCATAACATAGTCAAATAGAGATATATAAAGTAAATATAAAAAGAATAGAGTGGTTCCATCGTTTCTATGGTTACTTCTTAAACGGTGAGGTCCTCTCTATACACCGGAGCCTTTTCCTTCATTTAATGAATCGTACTTTTTTTGGTAACTTGTACAGTTCACACCATTGTGTGGCTCTACCCATGAATTATCCAGTAATAGGTCTTTCACAATGAGATCTACCTATACAGTAACGGTATTTAATTCTGAAAGTTAGCTAGGTAGCTGATCCTGTTAGGCCGTTCTTGGAAGTCTATAATTTATTCTTCTTAAATAATAAATAGGGTTTCCCCCGCGTAATGAATAACCATTTGTTACCAATGGGGAATTGCTTCTCAGCTTATTGAATTTGCACCAACGGAAACCATAAATTTCATACGCAATAGGGGGATAGAATAGATTTTTTTTCGCCATTGAATTGAAAAATATCGTTTTATTCTATTTATTTATTGGTACTGATCATTCATACGGGTTGCTACTGGTTGTTATTGGTTCCTTTCTTTTGTTCCAGCCCATGACATGATCTGAACGAGTCGCACATACACCCTAGTACATGTTCCTCGGCGCTGAGGACATCCCCTAAGGGCGGGGGATTTCGTGACATTTCGTATTGGCTGTCTTGTGTTTCTAATAAGTTGTTTAATAGTTGGCATGCTGAATTGTATACAGACTAAGCTGGTTTAGATCGCTCCTAACCGGATGCTTATGAATTCTTTCTATTTAATATAATAGAATATTAAAAGAAGATTAAACCGGGTAAGACGATAAATAACACCCTCGATCAAATCACGGATTTATGCGAAATCTTTGATATTTTCATCCAACTGCTACAAGATCCACAATTCCGTGAGCTTGGGCTTCTGTTGCTGACATAAAAACATCTCGTTCCATGTCTTCGGATACAACCCAAAAAGATTTACCTGTTCTTTGGACATAAACCATTGTGATGGTTTCGCGCAGGTTCAGTAGTTCTTCCGCTTCCAGGATAAATTCTCCCGTTTGGGACTCATAAAAAGAACTTGCAGGTTGATGGATCATTACCCTGATGATATAACATACAAAAGGGTTTCGCAGAATGGGGTAAAGAGAAAGAGACTAACAAGAAAAAATAGAACCGTACAGGCATCTTTTGCGTATTGCATACGGCTCACGAATGGAATTTCCTGTCGAAGCTAAAATAGGATTTCTCATACCAGATCGAAAAAAGGTCCAATTACCACCCTTCTTTTTGGAGGAGTTCAAAATACTATGATGGTTCCGTTGCTTTATATATTTATTATGTCTGTAATTCAGCAATCCCAAAGTTTCTTTTTGAGCCGATCAAATAAAATACGGAAAACTGTTTCATAACATAAATATAAATATTATTCAGAGCTTTATCGGTGTAAAAAAAGTTTGTGACACTGAGATTCCGATAGATCAAATCGGAAATACTTAGTATTTCATACTGCCCTTTCGATACATAATTGAATGTTTTGAGAAACAAATTTTATCATATCGAATTCGAAGTGCCATGCTATTATTACTCAAGATTCTTATTTCATATGGCGAAGGCATAGACTTCTTTTTTTATCTCAAATAAAAAACTCATTGGCGCCAAGCGTGAGGGAATGCTAGACGTTTGGTAATTGCTCCCCCGACCAGGACAAAGGATCCCATTGAAGCGGCTAATCCCATGCATATTGTATGTACATCTGGTGGCACAAATTGCATGGTATCATAAACAGCTATTCCGGGTATTACCCATCCACCGGGAGAGTTTATAAACACATAAAGCTCTCTGTTACGATCCTCTATAGTGAGATATACCAAAAGACCAATAATTTGATTCGCGAGCTCATTATCAACCTCTTGGCCTAAAAAAAGCAATCTTTCTCGATAAAGTCGGTTGATTAGGAGAAAATTGTATCCCTTAGGAACCGTACATGCACCTTTTAATGCATACGGGTCAAAAGAATCGTGAAAAAAAGACTCAATTATAGATTTTGGCTCCTGCTCTTTTTTTAAAAGCAAAATTTTTCTAACGAAAGAGCTTTTCTTCTATTTTTTATTGTAAGAAAGAAAAGTTTGGAACCCTTTCACTAGAATTTCATTCTAATATTCTAATATATAATATAAAAAAATTTCATTAAACCCGTTGAATTAACTTCTCAATTGATGTATTCTTTCATCGAGATACACCCTCAATCACGATGTCATTTTCTTGTTCCTGAATGGGCCTCTTGAATTCTTTTAGGTTTATGCTCTGCTCCAGGTAAAGATAGGCCCGATTGTTATTTGCACATATAGGACAAATGTACCTACTACCATTTCTTTTTGCTACAAATTTTTGTTGAATCCATTTCATGTCTTCGGCCAAATTTTCGACGCATTCATCTTGTTTTACTCAATTAATTAATAGGGATCATTCCTATTTTTTAGTATAGGAAAAAAGATAATTTCTAATGAGGTATCAATTAATAACCTAGTCAAATATATAATATGGTAATACAAAATATGGTAATACAAAATTTAGAATTAGAAATAGACACAGCAATCGTTGGTATATTACTAAGTTGGGTTTGTTCTAAACGGAGCCTGGATAATTTGATTGGTCTAACCAAGTCAACCATAAATTATTCTAATTGATAATATTAATCTGGATTCCCCTAAAATGGATCTAATTTCACTTCACGCTCCAATTTTTTGATAATCTTTCTTGGGCGAATCAGAGGATATCTCGATCGGGGGAGAGAATGGGGAAATCCCACATGACCCAATATATCTGACAAGTCGCACTATATGTCAACCCAAGATGCATCTTCCTCTCCAGGACTTCGAAAAGGTACTTTTGGAACACCAATAGGCATTAAATGAAAAAAATGAAGTAATCTATTTTACTTTGATGTGAAAACGTAATAGTGGGTTTAGTTTATTGTCCTCAGAATATTGGTCTTTAGCATATCATTTTTTATCTATAGATTGGAGAAGCTCTTTGATAAAGGAAGTCAGAATGACTAACGACAAATTATTCTAAATATACCCTTCGAATGATGAACAAGTAGGGATCCATTTGCTCATACAAAATGGTTCAACCACCCATTGCGTATTGATACTTATCGGGTATAGAATAGATCTGCTTCTCTTTGTTCCTAATAAACAGAATTGTTCCATTATTACCAATAAAATAGAACAAATAGTAATACTTACTTCACGATAATTCACTGAAAGGGGAGGCCCCTATCATCATTTTTCCAATGCAATAAAGTTACATAGTGTCTATTTTTCTTTCATAAAGGGGTATTTCCATGGGTTTGCCTTGGTATCGTGTTCATACCGTCGTATTGAATGATCCTGGTCGGTTGCTTGCTGTCCATATAATGCATACGGCTCTGGTTGCTGGTTGGGCCGGTTCAATGGCGTTATATGAATTAGCAGTTTTTGATCCTTCTGACCCCGTTCTTGATCCAATGTGGAGACAAGGTATGTTTGTTATACCTTTCATGACGCGTTTAGGAATAACTAATTCATGGGGCGGGTGGAGTATTACAGGAGGAACTGTAACAAATCCAGGTATTTGGAGTTACGAAGGAGTGGCCGGGGCACATATTGGGTTTTCAGGGTTGTGCTTCTTAGCAGCTATTTGGCATTGGGTATATTGGGATCTCGAAATATTTTCTGATGAACGTACCGGAAAACCTTCTTTGGATTTGCCCAAGATCTTTGGAATTCATTTATTTCTTTCAGGGGTGGCATGCTTTGGTTTTGGCGTATTTCATGTAACAGGTTTGTATGGTCCTGGAATATGGGTGTCCGATCCTTATGGATTAACTGGAAAAGTACAATCGGTAAACCCAGCATGGGGCGTGGAAGGTTTTGATCCTTTCGTTCCGGGAGGAATAGCCTCTCATCATATTGCAGCAGGCACTTTGGGCATATTAGCGGGCCTATTCCATCTTAGTGTCCGTCCGCCCCAACGTCTATACAAAGGATTACGTATGGGTAATATTGAAACTGTCCTTTCCAGTAGTATCGCTGCTGTCTTTTTTGCTGCTTTTGTTGTTGCGGGAACTATGTGGTATGGTTCGGCAACTACCCCAATCGAATTATTTGGTCCTACTCGTTATCAATGGGATCAGGGATACTTCCAGCAAGAAATATATCGAAGAGTCAGTGCTGGGCTAGCCGAAAATCAAAGTTTAACAGAAGCTTGGTCTAAAATTCCTGAAAAATTAGCTTTTTATGATTACATCGGCAATAATCCGGCAAAAGGGGGATTATTCAGAGCCGGATCGATGGACAGTGGGGATGGAATAGCTGTTGGATGGTTAGGCCACCCCATCTTTAGAGATAAAGAAGGACGTGAACTTTTTGTACGTCGTATGCCTACTTTTTTTGAAACATTTCCCGTTGTTTTGGTAGATGGAGACGGAATTGTTAGAGCCGACGTTCCTTTTAGAAGGGCAGAATCGAAGTATAGTGTTGAACAAGTAGGTGTAACTGTTGAGTTCTATGGCGGCGAACTTAACGGAGTCAGTTACAGCGATCCCGCTACTGTGAAAAAATATGCGAGACGCGCTCAATTGGGTGAAATTTTTGAATTAGATCGTGCTACTTTGAAATCTGATGGGGTTTTTCGTAGCAGTCCACGAGGTTGGTTTACTTTTGGACATGCGTCGTTTGCTCTGCTCTTCTTTTTCGGACACATTTGGCATGGTGCTAGAACCCTGTTTAGAGATGTTTTTGCAGGTATTGACCCAGATTTGGATTCACAAGTCGAATTTGGAGCATTCCAAAAACTAGGAGATCCGACTACAAGAAAACAAGCCGTTTGATAGAACATTGCTGGGATATCTTTTGCTTCTTTAGTTACTTTTTTTACCTAAGGTATTAGAGAAATCCTAATTTGAATCACTGCCATTTCTTTGACTCTTGTTTTTTCTTTATCCGGGAGATGATTCAAAATAAACAGGTATGAAAGTTATAATTGTAAACCACGATCGAACCTATGGAAGCATTGGTTTATACATTCCTCTTAGTCTCGACTCTCGGGATAATCTTTTTCGCTATCTTTTTTCGAGAACCGCCGAAAGTTCCAACTAAGAAATGATTTTTCATTATCTCAATTGAAGTAATGAGCCGCCACAGTTTGGGAGGCTCATTACTTCAATTCGATTAGTCTCCGTGTTCCTCGAATGGATCTCGTAGTTGTTGAGCGGGTTGCCCAAAAGCGGTATATAAGGCGTACCCAGTAAAACTTACAAGTAAACCAGATACAGAGATGGCGACTAGGGTTGCTGTTTCCATTATTATAGAATTTCAAGATCACAATGAATCTATGATAAGATTGTTTATTTACAACAGAATAGTATACAAAGTCAACAGATCTCAATTATTACAATAAGATTTATGGCTACACAAACCGTTGAGGAACGCTCAAAAGCACGTCCAAAACAAACAGGTCTAGGGGGGTTGTTGAAACCGTTGAATTCGGAATATGGTAAAGTAGCTCCTGGATGGGGAACTACCCCTTTGATGGGTGTTGCAATGGCTCTTTTTACAATATTCTTATCTATTATTTTGGAGATTTATAATTCTTCCGTTTTACTGGACGGAATTTCAATGAATTAGATCCACAAGAATTATTATAAGTCTCGGCTTTTCAATATAAAGTGACTAATTTAGGGCTCAGATTTCTACCCCATTTTATTTTGGTAGTTCGACCGCGGAATTTTTTTGTTTCTGTATTTCCGGAATATGAGTGTGTGACTTGTTAGAATTGATCCTAGTGCTAGTACAGAGAACCCATCTGTCATCTTGATAAAGATAGGTTTTTATCTCGTCGAATATTTATTCTAGTATTTGAAACACGAAATATATGAAATAAATTATGAATGAAATAGTAGAACTATGATTTATATTGAATAGTTCGACCCCGTGGCCGGTCTCCAAACCGTTTTCAAAGAAAAAGAAGCTAACAAATTCGAAATGAAAAGATTTTTCTTCTTTTAAACTCCTGTTTATGCTTATTTTAAGCACAGGACAAAAAAGTTTCTTTGCTTTGGAGTTTAAGTCATTATTATATTATCGCTATCAATTATCGATTCATTAAATAAGTGATGATCCCGTGGTTCTTACTCAGAGAAGCTTTGGGCTAAACTGTAAGTTTTTCTTGAGAATCATAATCATCGGGGGGTGTAGTATGAATCTGAGGTTTTAATTAATTCATAGGGTCTTAACAAGAGAATTCCTATCAAAAAAAAAAACCGAATTAGATACAAATCGAAATAATAATAAAAGAAAAAGAAATAGGGCACGAGAAGATTCAAAAGGCCTTTAACGATCACCATAAAGACAAATGAGCCAACTTGATGTTTTGGCACTATCAGCATAAAGAAGAGTTGTCGGATTTTTTTATTCTTTCGTCTCGTCAAAGAAGATTGAATCAAAAAAGAAAGGAATAAATTTCCAACTTTCTATTACAGACCCGTTGCAATCAACCTTTGTGTGCTTGTGCTTGAGCTGTATGAGATGAAATTCTCCTATACGGTTCTCGGAGGGGGAGTCCTCTTGGTTTACCTATCTCAATAAAGTGTATGATTGGTTCGAAGAACGTCTCGAGATTCAGGCGATTGCAGATGATATAACTAGTAAATATGTTCCTCCTCATGTCAACATATTTTATTGTCTAGGAGGAATTACGCTTACTTGTTTTTTAGTACAAGTAGCTACAGGATTTGCTATGACTTTTTACTACCGTCCAACTGTTACTGAGGCTTTTTCTTCTGTTCAATACATAATGACTGAAGCTAACTTTGGTTGGTTAATCCGATCGGTTCATCGATGGTCGGCAAGTATGATGGTCCTAATGATGATCCTGCACGTATTTCGTGTTTATCTAACCGGTGG